TGAATCTCTTGTCTCCTACTATTGGAGATCCCATTTCCGTACCGACTCAAGATATGCTTATTGGACTCTATGTATTAACGAGCGGGAATCGGCGAGGTATTTGTGCAAATAGGTATCATCCATGTAATCGAAGAAATTATCAAGATGAAAGAATTGACGATAATAGCTATAAGTATACGAAAGAACCCTTTTTTTGTAATTCCTATGATGCAATTGGGGCTTATCGGCAGAAAAGAATCAATTTAGATAGTCCTTTGTGGCTCCGGTGGCGATTAGATCAACGCGTTATTGCTTCAAGGGAAGCTCCCATCGAAGTTCACTATGAATCTTTGGGTACCTATCATGAGATTTATGGACATTATCTAATAGTACGAAGTGTAAAAAAAGAAATTCTTTCTATATACATTCGAACCACCGTTGGCCATATTTCTCTTTATCGAGAAATCGAAGAAGCTATACAAGGGTTTTGTCGGGCCTGCTCATATGGTACCTAATCATATGGTGTCTAAACTAAGTAATTCTATGACACCTTGGGCCTTTCCGGTTCAAGTATGACCACCATTGCTGACCTTTCTACGTGAATCAAGATCGAGAAAAGGAAGTTTTCCAATCATTGACTCAAATCCATTGTCGAATCCTACTCAGCGGAATACGGAGGTACTTATGGCAGAACGGGCGAGTCTGGTCTTTCACAATAAAATGATAGATGGAACTGCCATTAAACGACTTATTAGCAGGTTAATAGATCACTTCGGAATGGCATATACATCACACATCCTGGATCAAGTAAAGACCCTGGGTTTCCGGCAAGCCACTGCTACATCTATTTCATTAGGCATTGATGATCTTTTAACGATACCTTCTAAGCGATGGCTAGTCCAAGATGCTGAACAACAAAGTTTTATTTTGGAAAAACACCATCATTATGGGAATGTACACGCGATAGAAAAACTACGTCAATCCATTGAGATATGGTATGCTACAAGTGAATATTTGCGACAAGAAATGAATCCTAATTTTAGGATGACCGATCCCTTTAATCCAGCCCATATAATGTCTTTTTCGGGAGCTAGAGGAAATGCATCTCAAGTACACCAATTGGTGGGTATGAGAGGATTAATGTCTGATCCCCAAGGTCAAATGATTGATTTACCCATTCAAAGCAATTTACGCGAAGGACTTTCTTTAACAGAATATATAATTTCTTGCTATGGAGCCCGCAAGGGAGTTGTAGATACCGCTGTACGAACATCAGATGCTGGATATCTTACGCGCAGACTTGTTGAAGTAGTTCAACACATTGTTGTACGTAGAACAGATTGTGGCACCATCCGAGGAATTTCTGTGAGTCCTCAAAATCAAAATAGGATGCTGTCGGAAAGGGTTTTTAGCCAAACATTAATTGGTCGTGTATTAGCAGACGATATATATATGGGTCCGCGATGCATCGCCATTAGAAATCAAGATATTGGGATTGGACTTGTCAATCGACTCATAACCTTTCGAGCACAAGCAATATCTATTCGAACCCCCTTTACTTGTAGGAGTACATCTTGGATCTGTCGATTATGCTATGGTCGGAGTCCGACTCATGGTGACCTGGTTGAATTGGGGGAAGCCGTAGGTATTATTTCGGGTCAATCTATTGGAGAACCGGGGACTCAACTAACATTAAGGACTTTTCATACCGGTGGCGTATTTACAGGGGGCACTGCAGAACATGTACGAGCCCCTTCTAATGGTAAAATCAAATTCAACGAGGATTTGGTTCATCCCACGCGCACACGTCACGGGCATCCTGCTTTTCTATGTTCGATAGATTTGGATATAATTATTGAGAGTGAAGATATTATGCATAATGTGACTATTCCACCAAAAAGTTTTCTTTTAGTTCAAAACGATCAATATGTCGAATCAGAACAAGTGATTGCTGAGATTCAGGCGGGAGCATACACTTTGAATTTTAAAGAGAGGGTTCGAAAACATATCTATTCTGATTCAGAGGGAGAAATGCACTGGAGTACTGATGTGTACCATGCACCCGAATTTACATATAGTAATGTACACCTCTTGCCAAAAACAAGTCATTTATGGATATTATCGGGGGGTTCATGCAGATCTAGTGTAGTTTCTTTTTCACTCTACAAGGATCAAGATCAAATGAATATTCATTCTCTTTCTGTCGAACGAAGAGAGATTTCTAGCCTCTCGCTCTCGGTGAATAATGATCAAGCGAGACACAAATTATTTCGTTCTGATTTTTCTGCTAAAAAAGAAGGTGGAATTCTTGAGATATCTGATTATTCGGGATTTAAGAGAATCATAGGTACTGGTCATTGTAATCTCATACATCCTGCAATTCTCCACGCGAATTCGGATTTATTGGCAAAAAGGCAAAGAAATCGATTTCTTATTCCATTCCACTCGATTCAAGAACAAGAGAAAGAGCTAATGCCCCATTCAGGGATCTCGATTGAAATACCCATAGGGGGTATTTTCCGTAGAAATAGTATTCTTGCTTATTTCGACGATCCTCGATACAGAAGAAAGAGTTCCGGAATTACTAAATATGGGACTCTGGGGGCGCATTCAATCGTCAAAAAAGAGGACTTGATTGAGTATCGAGGACTCAAAAAAATTAAGCCAAAATACCAAATGCAAATAGATCGCCTTTTTTTCATTCCCGAGGAAGTGCATATTTTTCCCGAATCTTCTTACCTAATGGTACGGAATAATAGTATCATTGGAGTAGATACACGAATCACTTTAAATATAAGAAGCCGAGTGGGCGGGTTGGTGCGAATGGAGAGAAAAAAAGGGGGGATTGAACTCAAAATATTTTCGGGAGATATCCATTTTCCCGGAGAGATAGATAAGATATCCCGACACAGTGGGATCTTGATACCGCCAGAAAGTGAAAAAAAAAAACTTAAGGAATCCACTAAGGAATCAAAAAAATTGAAAAAATGGATCTATGTTCAACGGATCACACCTATCAAGAAAAAGTATTTTGTTTTGGTTCGACCCGTAGTCACATATGAAATAGCGGACGGTATAAATTTAGCAACACTCTTCCCCCAGGATCCGCTGCGGGAAAAGGATAATATGAAATTTCGAGTTGTCAATTATGTCCTTTATGGGAAGGGCAAAGCTGCTCGGGGAATTCCTGATACAAGTATTCAATTAGTTCGGACGTGTTTTGTGTTGAATTGGGACCAAGACAAAAAAAGTTCTTCCGTCGAAGAGGTTTGTGCTTCCTTTGTTGAAGTACGTACAAATGGTCTGATTCGCGATTTCTTAAGAATCAACTTAGTGAAATCCCAAATTTCATATATCAGAAAAAGGAATCATCCTTCAGGTTCAGGATTGATCTCTGATAATGGTTCCGTTCGCACCAATAGCAATCCGTTTTATTCTGTTTTTGGCAAGGAGGGGGTTGAACAATCACTTAGCCAAAATCAAGGAACTATTCGTACGTTGTTGAATAGAAATAAGGAATGCCAATCTTTGAGAATTTTGTCATCATCTAATTATTTTCGAATGGGTCCAGTGAACGATGTAAAATATCACAATGTGATAAAACAATCAATTCCAACTCAAAAAGATTCTCTAACCCCAATTAGGAATTCGTTGGGACCTTTAGGAACAGTCCTTCAAATTGCGAATTTTTATTCATTTTACTATTTAATAACTCATAATCATCTCTCGGTAACTAAATATTTGAAACTTGACAATTTAAAACAGCCTTGTCAAATACTTAAATATTATTTAATGGATGAAAACGGGGAAATTTCGAATCCTGATACAGACAGTAAGATCATTTTGAATCCATTTAATTTGAATTGGCATTTTCTCCATCATAATTATTGTAAGGAAATGTCCCCGAGAATTAGTCTTGGGCAGTTTCTTTGTGAAAATGTATGTATAACCAAAAACGGACCACACCTAAAATCTGGTCAAGTTTTAATTGTTCAAGTCAACTCTGTAGTAATACGATCAGCTAAGCCTTATTTGGCTACTCCTGGAGCAACTGTTCATGGGCATTATGGAGAAATCCTTTACGAAGGGGATACATTAGTTACATTTATATATGAAAAATCGAGATCTGGTGATATAACGCAGGGTCTTCCAAAAGTAGAACAAGTGTTAGAAGTGCGTTCGCTTGATTCAATATCGATGAACCTAGAAAAGAGAGTTGAGGGTTGGAACGCGCGTATAACAAGAATTCTTGGGATTCCCTGGGGATTCTTGATTGGTGCTGAGCTAACTATAGTGCAAAGTCGTATCTCTTTGGTTAATAAGATCCAAAAGGTTTATCGATCGCAGGGGGTGCAGATCCATAATAGGCATCTAGAAATTATTGTACGTCAAATAACATCAAAAGTCTTGGTTTCAGAAGATGGAATGTCTAATATTTTTTTACCCGGCGAACTGATTGGATTGTTACGAGCGGAACGAACGGGGCGCGCTTTGGAAGAAGTGATCTGTTATCGAGCTATCTTATTGGGAATAACGAGAGCATCTCTGAATACTCAAAGTTTTATATCCGAAGCAAGTTTTCAAGAAACCACGCGAGTTTTAGCAAAAGCAGCTCTCCGAGGTCGTATCGATTGGTTGAAAGGCTTGAAGGAAAACGTTGTTCTGGGGGGGATAATACCCGTTGGTACCGGATTCAAAGGATTAGTGCACTGTTCAAGGCAGCATAACACCATTCTTTTGGAAAGACAAAAAAGGAATTTATTCGGGGGGGAAATGAGAGATATTTTCTTACACCACAGAGAATTATTTGACTCTTGCATTTCAACGACTTTCCATGATACATCAGAGCAATTGCTTAGAGGGTTTAATGAGTCCTAGGAGCGGATTCGTTTAACTATTTGTGATCATTTGATTTCTTAATGGTAAGAAAAAAAAGATAATAATGAATAGAAAGTAATGAATGGCCTGGATCGTGTATCAATTATCAATGGTCAATCTCTGGTAGAAGAGAAGGTTCCCTCGGAACAATTCTTTATTTCAGGGCGCCTCGTCTCTTTTTTTTTTTTTTAAGAGGAAGTGGGGGAGAAATGGCAAGAAGATATTGGGACATCCATTTGGAAGAGATGATGGAAGCAGGAATCCATTTTGGTCATGGTACTCGGAAATGGAATCCTAGAATGGCACCTTATATATCTGCAAAACACAAAGGTATTCATATTACAAATCTGACTCGAACTGCTCGTTTTTTATCAGAAGCTTGTGATTTAGTTTTTGATGCAGCAAGTAGGGGAAAACAATTCTTAATTGTTGGTACTAAAAATAAAGCAGCTGATTCAGTCGCGCGAGCTGCAATAAGGGCTCGGTGTCATTATGTTAATAAAAAATGGCTCGGTGGTATGTTAACGAATTGGTCCACTACAGAAACAAGACTTCACAAGTTCAGGGATTTGAAAACGGAACAAAAAAAGGGGAGACTCGACAGTCTTCCCAAAAGGGATGCCGCTATTTTGAAGAGACAATTATCACGCCTGCAAACGTATCTGGGCGGGATTAAATATATTACGAGGGTACCCGATATTGTAATCATCGTCGATCAGCACGAAGAATATACGGCTCTTCGAGAATGTATCACTTTGGGAATTCCAACAATTTGTTTAATCGATACAAATTGTGACCCCGATCTCGCAGATATTTCGATTCCAGCAAACGATGACGCTATAGCTTCAATCCGATTAATTCTTAACAAATTAGTATTCGCAATTTGCGAGGGTCGCTCTAGCTATATACGAAATCGTTGATTAATAATAAGCTAAATCAATTTTTTTGGTAACTCCATGGATTTATGGCTGGGGTACTATTCCTGAATCGCCCCCAAAAAAAAAGAGACAAAAACGGGTGGACATTATGTAATTAGCAGATATTCAAAATCTACAATTCAAGTAGACAAGTCGAAAAGAAGATGGTTGAATCAAAATAATTCCTTTTAAATTTCTATTTCGGTCAGAGGGCAATATGAATGTTCTATCATGTTCCATCAACACACTAAAGGGGTTATACGATATATCCGGTGTGGAAGTAGGCCAACATTTCTATTGGCAAATAGGCGGGTTCCAAGTCCATGCCCAAGTACTTATTACTTCTTGGGTTGTAATTGCTATCTTATTAGGTTCAGCCTTTATAGCCGTTCGGAATCCACAAACCGTTCCGACTGCCAGTCAAAATTTCTTCGAATATGTCCTTGAATTCATTCGAGACGTGAGCAAAACTCAGATTGGAGAAGAATACGGCCCATGGGTTCCCTTTATTGGAACTCTGTTTCTTTTTATTTTTGTTTCGAATTGGTCTGGTGCTCTTTTACCTTGGAAAATCATAGAGTTACCTCATGGGGAGTTAGCCGCACCTACGAATGATATAAATACTACCGTTGCTTTAGCTTTGCTCACGTCAGTAGCATACTTCTATGCGGGTCTTTCCAAAAAGGGATTAGGTTATTTCAGTAAATACATTCAACCGACTCCAATTCTGTTACCCATTAACATTTTAGAAGATTTCACAAAACCCTTATCACTTAGTTTTCGACTTTTCGGCAATATATTAGCCGATGAATTAGTAGTTGTTGTTCTTGTTTCTTTAGTCCCTTTAGTGGTTCCTATACCTGTCATGTTCCTTGGATTATTTACAAGCGGTATTCAAGCTCTTATTTTTGCAACTTTAGCTGCGGCTTATATAGGCGAATCTATGGAGGGACATCATTGACTCGTTTTCGAAATTGTCTTTTTTTGTAGCTTAGAACAAGGCAATGTATGCGTAATTCAAGATAATCGACTTAGGAAACATACATATCCAACCATAAATCTTACAAATACAGAATATACGACCAAGAGTCGTATAAAAAAAATTATGAAATTGGGGAATTGTAGGAAAGAGATCGAAAGGATCTTTTTCCTAAAATTCCTCTTTGGCCTTATTATATCATCCCCCCCCGCCAATTAAGATTTTCTTTATATTGTTTTGTTCATTATTTGTTCATTCAATTCCAATAGCAAATACCAAGAGTGATAATTTGAATAAAAATTCTTAGAGTATCACAGGCGGGTGATTAAAAAAAAGAAAAGAAAGATGCTTTCTAAAATGATTCCCTTTTTAGCTAAAAGGATTCCCTTTTTAGTTGATTTTAGTCAATTCTTCAATTCAACGATTGACCAAAAGAAAATATTAATATAATAAATAATAAATTGCATGACCATACCTCAATCAAATACTGATATTGAGTTCTATGCAATGATTCGCCCCAATGAATTCGTCTATTTCGAGTGTAACCATGTTGGATAATGATAAATAAAAGGAATAGAAAAAAATTCCTAAAAAAAGAGATTCATAAAAAATGGGGTGATTAGGCGAGGGGGACATAATTAGGTATATGGAATCAAATGCCAACTCTTGTGGGTTTTTTGAAAAGGGGTTCTAGAATACGATTGACTTTAAGATACGAATACTTTGAATCTAAGATATGAATAGTTGGTTTACGTTCTGGAAGAAAGACATGTATATGGGATATTAGATATTGCTAGTTATATATGAACTAAAGATACATCTAATCCACCCTACTCTTGCGACTATTGTGAATTTCGATAGGGATTCCAATAGAAATTATTCGATTTCGTCTTTGCTTTGACTGGGAATTGAATCAATAAAAATAAAGAGATGAAATAAAGTAAAGAAAACGAACGAAGAATTCAAAAAAAGGTCCCGAAAAAAGAAATGGAAGAACAAAAGTCGGATGGATTCATAAAAATCCTGTGTTGTGCTCGTGGATCGGAACTAAAAAAGAGATATCGAAATAGTTTTGATGGTTCAATAATAATATTATTATTACTCCAATTCGGAGTTCTTAGTTACTTCGGCTGGGTGAATCCCAGTGACGGAATAATTAAGTCATAATTCATTGGACGATTGTATCATTAACGATTTCTTTAGTTTTTGTTTTTCTTTATTTTCATTTTAGTGCGAGGAACTTATCATGAATCCACTGATTTCTGCCGCTTCCGTTATTGCCGCTGGGTTGGCTGTTGGGCTTGCTTCTATTGGACCTGGAGTTGGTCAAGGTACTGCTGCGGGCCAAGCAGTAGAGGGGATTGCGAGACAACCCGAGGCGGAGGGAAAAATACGAGGTACTTTATTGCTTAGTCTGGCTTTTATGGAAGCTTTAACAATTTATGGACTGGTTGTAGCATTAGCGCTTTTATTTGCTAATCCTTTTGTTTAATCCTATAAATAGGAAAGGAAATTGACTTATTTTTTTTTTCTTATTGATTAGATCTGTGCTTCGGGCTTTTTCGAATTCTATCAAGATTTAACTCCTACAATTGGAAGGACTTATTTGAGGATGAGGAATTAAAATAAGCATAAAAATTCGCTTTTTTCTTTCCCTTTCTTAGTCTAAAGTAAGGAAAACCCTCTTTTTAAGAGATGTTGCAACAAACGAGGGGTTTTGCAATTGACAGAAGTCCCGGTCCCTAATACTAAATAGTATCCTTCTTAGCGGGAATCCCCAATTGCCAATTCAAAGAAAGGATTTCAAAATCTAATTTTTGACTCTGTGTCGAAATAGGTAAATTACTAATTTTTTTTAGTCTATCTAAAAGAGGAGATCATATGAAAAATGTAACCGATTCTTTCGTTTCTTTGGTTCACTGGCCATTCGCCGGGAGTTTCGGGTTTAATACCGATATTTTAGCAACAAATCCAATAAATCTAAGTGTAGTGCTTGGTGTATTGATCTTTTTTGGAAAGGGAGTGTGTGCGAGTTGTTTATTTCAAGAATAGGCTGGACCCAACCAGCTGCACTTTTTTTTCGTTATAACTAAGGACCAAAGGGAAAAGGGTGCATGATTCCGCGAATTACTTCTGAATCAATTTCAAATCATATTTAAGAACCATAGCATTTCGTGATTTGTTGGTAAATCTATTTTGATTCTCTATGAATCAAACCAATAATGTGGGACCATTAACATGGTTAAAGCTAAAGTTTGAATTGAAGTCCAGACAAAGCACGGTACTCTTTCTACTACTATGTTTTACTATAGAATAGAAATATTTTCAAAAGGAATAATTAAATAATTAATAATAATTGGAATTTTTTTTTTTTCGATATAAAACACTCATGTTGATAAAAAGATTTGAGCCTTTTAGTGGTATTGGAAATTTGATTGGAAAATATTGGAAAAATAGGTATTTCAAACAACCCCTTTTTATGCTGAATCGATGACCTATGTATAAAGTAAGAAGAATTCTTTGGATTTGAAGAAAAAAAGAAACAACTTTGCTGACAATTATCTATTTTGATTTGGTCAGAAGAGTCCTCCGAATATTCCGGTCTTGGATTAGGGATCAGCCGCAAGATTCATTTTGGAATATGAATAGAGAAGAGAGAGAGGATAGGCTCATTACATTAAAAAAAGATATGGGAACCCCCCCCCCATACATAAGTAGTTGACGTAATTGAGCGTGAGAGCCAAATGAATCGAAAATTTCATGTTTGGTTCGGGAAGGGATCATGGAAGTTTTGAGATGAATGGAAAGATAATCTACTTTCATTAAGTGATTTATTAGATAATCGCAAACTGAGGATCTTGAATAGTATTCGAAATTCAGAAGAACTGCAGGGTGGGGCCGTTGAACGGCTGGAAAAAGCCCGGGCCCGGTTACGGAAAGTCGAAATAGAAGCAGATCAGTTTCGAGTGAACGGATACTCTGAGATAGAACGAGAAAAATTCAATTTGATTAATTCAACTTCTAAGACTTTGGACCAATTAGAAAATTACAAAAATGAAACCATTCATTTTGAACAACAAAGAGCAATTAATCAAGTCCGACAACGGGTTTTCCAACAAGCTTTACAAGGAGCGCTCGGAACTCTGAATAGTTGTTTGAACATGAACAAGGAGTTACATTTACGTACCATTAGTGCCAATATTGGCATGTTTGGGGCGATGAAAGAAATAACTGATTAGTCCTTTTA